TTTGTAGGGTATGGAATCGTAGTCTATATAGAATTATGCTAGAAAGGTATCCATTAACCCTAATCTAAAAAATCTAGACCTATCAATCAGTTGATTCGTTCTAATTCATTGATTTAATCGATTCGAAATAGTAGAAATAGAAGGGAGTCATTTTTGCAAACATGAATCCCCCTTTTTAATAAAATTCAAAAAAAAATTTCCTAAGAAAAGAATTTTCTCGTTATCTTGGAGCCTCGAAAGAAAGATCTTTCTTTACTTTGATGAAAAATTTTCTATTTTGATTTGTAATATATAGTTAAAATAGTTAAAATGGATTGGTCGTACCTATCCAATAATCTAGAATCGAATATGAAGAACTCGCTATTCACTCGGTTTTTGGTTCCTAATCATTATGTAGGAGAGATGGCCGAGTGGTTCAAGGCGTAGCATTGGAACTGCTATGTAGGCTTTTGTTTACCGAGGGTTCGAATCCCTCTCTTTCCGTACCTTCACTTAATAGACCCATTTTATTAACAACACCGGATCAAATAGCAATGGAGACCTTTATTCCACCAGTTAGACCTTTCATTGATATAGATTCTCTATTCCGAATTGCTGTGACCCATAAACTAGGAAGAATACCGGAAAGAATATGAAAATAGCCCCTCGGTCTATGATACATAAATGGGATAAAATCGGAATTAAACCCGTATTTTTCTTACTTAACCTTAGGTTAATTTAATTTGATGAAAGGGAAGAAAATTGCCCGAACCCTTGCTATTTTATTTGAGTTTAGGGTTTAGTCTGACGAGAATAATATTCTATGACTATGGTTTCATCTATTTCCAAACCGACCCATTTTCTATCTATTATTTGATTGACTAATCCTTTATATTGGAATGGTTGAAGGGTCAAATGCTTTGGCACTTTCTCATGAGGGGAAGAGTTGAGAGAATTTTGAATCAGAGTTCTGTATTTTTGTTCATCCTTCGCCGTAATAATATCTCGGGGTTTGCAGCGATAACTTGGTATATCTACTATACGCCCATTCACTAAAATATGTCTATGGTTAACTAATTGGCGGGCTGCGGGAATAGTCGAAGCCATACCCAATCGAAAAAGGATGTTATCCAAACGCATTTCAAGTAATTGTAGTAAAACTGGACCTGTTGCCCCCTTGGCTTTTCTGGCGATACGAACGTATTTAAGTAATTGTCGTTCTGTAAGACCATAATGAAACCGCAATTTTTGTTTTTCTTCTAGGCGAATACTATATCCAGATTTTTTCCCGGAGCGCGGTTGCTTTCTAAGATCACTTCCAGCTTTAGGACTTTTATTAGTTAGTCCTGGTAAAGCCCCCAGGCGGCGTATTTTTTTGAAACGAGGTCCTCGGTAACGCGACATAAAGACTCCTTATTCTTATTTAGAATTCATTTCATTCTTTTTTTTTTTGAAAATTGGATTTTACAGAATAAACCTAAACTAAAACTGAACTAAATGAAGCTAAGTTTGCTGAAGTAGTGTACTTGTACTATAAAGAAGAATGAGATAAATATTCAAACTTTCTATTTCTATTATTAGATATTAGAATAATATATATAAAAGATCCTTTCCTGACATAGTTGGGAGTTCCTATTAAGATAAGAATTTCATGGATTTTGAAAAAGGGGTAAAACACTTTTTCACTATTCTTGGATTTCAAAGGGAGATTATCAATTTTTCAAAAATGGAATAAAAAAATGAAAAATAGGAAAAGGCCGGCTATCGGAATCGAACCGATGACCATCGCATTACAAATGCGATGCTCTAACCTCTGAGCTAAGCGGGCCCACATAATAATAATAGAAATTTTCTATGCATAGGAATTCAATACACTATAGTGTCTCTAGAAATATAGAAAAGAATAGAATCTATAATTTCTCTATAATTTCCAATAAATATTGAATATTATAGAACAGAACGATTTATGTAGCGATATAGAATTTCGATTTCTTTATCACACTTCTAAATTCGAATATTATTCGATTCGATAGTCAAATTTTCTTTTTGATTTTGGATTTTGAATTCACACGACATTTGAAATTCTTTTTGTTACACTTCTATATTTTATATCCTATATATTTCTAATTCTATATTTCTTTCGAATTCGAATTAGTTAATTAGTTATAACTAATTAGACATTCCTCGGCTTTCATTCGTAAAAGGAGAAGTTAAGAAAAAAAAAGAAGAATCGTCCGTTGAAGTATGCCAAGTTGCATGGGAGAAATGGCAGGAAGAGGAAGATATATGGGGTATATATCAATCTATATTGAATTGCCGATACAGAAATGATAAAATCCAATTTGATTGGATCAAATAAGGGTTTCCTATAGGTAACAAAGAAAATACTTTTTTCGAGATAGTAATCGCTATCTAATAAATTCAAGGATTCCAGTATAAATGAAAGAAAAAAGGAATGATATCATAATAAGATCCTAATCTCAAAACAAAAGGAAGGGGGATATGGCGAAATCGGTAGACG